TTCTGGGTATATTTCGACTTTACTTTTTTCTTTATTTCTTGTGTCTCGTTACTTTTTGTTTCCATAAAAAATTCCGATCTTGATCTTGCTAAGGATCAAGAGATGGATCCTTTAAATATAAACTTTAATGGACAGAGTCGAAAAAATAATCTTTTTTTTTACAATAAAAATTACAATATAAAAAAAATAGATTATCAATCGATTTGATAATAATGCAAGGATTACCAGTAATCTGCCTTGCTATCACTAAAGTGATATCCATATAGATATCAATATATTACTTGTGACTTTCTTTGTTACAAAACACTAATTTGAATCTAAAATTGAAATGATTAAAATGAAATCATAAGAAGGAATATGTAAGCTACCCGCTTGACTTCCATGGGATTGTAGTTCAATTGGTCAGAGCACCGCCCTGTCAAGGCGGAAGCTGCGGGTTCGAGCCCCGTCAGTCCCGGCGGATTCAATAAAAAAAAAAAAAGACATAAACTCCCCTTTTTGTTTCTGGGCAAGGGGATCAAAATGGTTTCGGTTATCTTTTTGTTTTATTTTTCTTTTTTCATCAAGTAAAAGAAAGGGGGTATTTCTATAGCACCAATTTAGAGACATATGTAAATTAGTATAATTATTATTATTGAGAGCATTCAACACTTCAAGAACGAGATACTGTACGGGGTTTCTTCTTTTTGTCAATTAATCTCCCATTAACTCGTGTAGGAAAATGCAATAGGATAGCGTATAATACGTTTGCCAAGAGTACCTATATATACTTTTGTTGAAGTCAAGGAAGTTAAAATAGTTCGAATCCCACCAAGGAAAGAGGATATTTAAAAAATAAAGATCAAATTAGTCTTCCCTAATGAATATGTTCTTTTTAAAGATTAGAGTCGATGTCGAAGAAAAACTCGTAAGAAAATTTAAATAGTTAATTTTTTGGAATATTTTAGTTTTTTTACCGGGACTCGTCTTTATCACATTCCCTTTGTTTTCAAAAAAGATCATAGACCCTTACAAAATTTTTTAAATTTCAATTTGAAATTTCGTACTTGTTTTCTCTATTTGATTTCTATTGTTTATTTAAGGTTCTTTAGAAACTCTTTTTGTAAACAATCGAAGTAGAAAAGGTTTTTTATGATATTTCATCAGATGATTGTACAAGGAAAGTAAAGTACTAGGTTGTAGAAAAGAAAGCGGTGAAAAAGAATCATAAATAAATATTTTTTTATTGAATCAGGAATCTCATTATGTATTCGGTGTGGATAAAAGATCTTCCTATGTTATACTATTAAATTCTTGACGATGAATCGATTTTATAGCTCCGATATTGTTATTCATGATATTTCTTTCATTCGATATCATCGAAATCTAATTCATCTGAGTGAGTTTACAAGCGAAAGATTTCTCATCTCTATGGGATTAAATCCCGAGATATTCCAAAGAAAAAAAATAAATACTAAACGATTAAATTATGGAAGTCAATATTCTTGCATTTATTGCTACTGCACTCTTCATTCTCGTTCCTACTGCTTTTTTGCTTATAATTTACGTAAAAACGGTTAGTCAAAATAATTAATTTGAATACAATTTGACTATCAATGAAAAAAAAGGATGTCAATTTTTCGTCTTAAATGAAAGGAATGCATTAGATTCAGTAGTATCCTAAGGCGCCCGCTAGTATGGTAGAAAGAGATCTCTTTCTACCATACTAGCCATTATGGTTATTGTAATGTATAAAGATACAAGTGAAATATCTTAATATAAAGGAATCCACCCATATCTCTCTTTTTCTTTATATAAATGTAAATAAAAATTAAATAGAATATGAAATGTATGTACATACTTTCTCAATTTCATTTGTTTGTTTGATCCATTTAATACGGATAATCCGAATTCGATGGAAACCTCTTGAGATTTCGAAAAGGGGTTATCCCATGAATGGTTAACGGTGTAAACCCTGATATAAAAATATAAAATGAGTCAATAAAACAAAAAATAAACCCAATTTCTAAAAAAAAATCTTAAAAAAAATTGCCGGCCGGTCTAGAAAACTAAAACAATTGATACAGGTTGATAGAGTTTGATTATTATCGCAATTAGGAGTACTTCTAGAGTCCACTTCTTCCCCACACTACGAGAGAGAGAGAAAATGTAAAAACTACCATTAAACCAGCCCATGCGAGACTTACTATATCCATGTGAATTCTGTCCCCTATTTCTATGAATATGAAGAAACTTTTCCATTATTGTTCACTAATAATAGTGAAATCACTGGTGCAGAGTCAAAAAAAGGGAGAGATATTTGGTCACCATTGATGAACTACTCCAAAAAATCCACTTATCTTATAATGAGATAAGATATTCTTAATTATAGAATTTCTAGTAGAATCGACAAGATGTAAACACAAGTAAACAGATACTTTTCGAAGTATCGAAGGAATCGGACTCATATGTAGAAAGAATAGTATTTTTTCTTTCTTTTATCGTTTTTTATTTTATTTGAAGTAAAACGAAAGGCAATTCTTCATCTAATCTAATATTGATTGAATGTCTGAGCATTCCGAGACTTTCATGAGTCTATATCCAAAGTATCTTAGGTCCTTTCCCAAACTATTAATTTAATTCCCTCTCTGCCTATCCTATCCAATCTAATGGCTTTCCCTCCACTCGTTTTAGTTTTCCTCTAATCTGATAGGTAAAACTTTAGGTTAGAGAATAGAACCTCGAGAGCCAGGGGCTTCGAATCACGAAAAGAAAGTATCAAGAGTCTTTTCCTACGTTTGTTATAGTTTTATAACAGGAGATTTCAAGTCTCCTGTTGAGGCGGCACCCGGATTTGAACTGGGGAAAAAGGATTTGCAGTCCCCCGCCTTACCACTCGGCCATGCCGCCAAAATGATTTGTACTAGATTCTATATTTTGTTACTGAAAATCTATATTTTTTTCGGAGTTGAAAAAAAAGAGAAAATTTGAATCTAGTACAAATCAGAACCATTAACTATTGACTGTAAATTCATGACCTTTTTTGAATTCAAATCTACATTTTTTTATTTCTAATAATATAAGAAAATCATTAGAATTAGAAATAGATTTATAACTAATCTATATTGAGTTTTTTGAATTAAAAAGAAATCTTCTTCCATTTCAATTATAACACTAATAATGAGTATATGTAAACCCCAGAATCAGAACATACGTTTATAAGCTATAGCTCTATAATGGGGTATTTGATCTCTCTAGGGATACTTTTGAGGAGTAATTCTCAATAAATTTTTGTATTTTAATTTTTCATTGAATACATTGAAAAGAAAATTGAATTTTTGGTAGAGCATGTGCTGTTCCAAATAGAACTATACCACAATAAAAGAAGAAAAAGAGACATATATATCTGTGCATTCTTTTTTATTTTAATATTCAAAATAATAAAAATTAATAAATAAAAAAGACACGTTTTCTTACCTACTTCAATTCAATGATATTCTAAATATTCTATTCAAAATAGGTAAAAATCCATCTTTTTTCTGCAAATATTTTTTTGAACAATAAAAAAAATACATGAAAAAGTAAAGTGGTTAAAAAAAAAGTTTTCTATTTATTATATGTTTATCTGCTCGAACAGATCCAATCATGAATACAGTTTTTTATGGTATGCAATCGAATTGGAATATGTAATATCATAGGTGAAAATGAAATTACTTTTTTTCTAGTCGTTACAAAACTCCATAAGTTCCAGTGGTATTTCTCAATTCTGTTCCATTTGGATCTCTTTCTTATAAAAAAATTCTAATTGAATCTAGTCTCCGTTCATACGGATTTCATACATTCCATATATCTTGGAGTTGGATAAAATTTCATGTGATTCAGTAAACAGAATAGAAATTCCATTATTGCTAGATCGAATTCTATCGATATGATTCGGTGAAGAATGAGAGATGGGATGGGATTTTTTCAATAAACGGATAAATGATAAATTCAAAAAAGATGCTCGGGGCTGGAAAAGAGGGAACATCTACAATACCCGGATTTAATCAGATACAATTTGAAGGGTTTTATCGGTTTATTGATCAGGGTTTAATAGAAGAACTTTCTAAATTTCCAAAAATTGAAGATATAGATCACGAAATTGAATTTCAATTATTTGTGGAAACATATCAATTGGTAGAACCTCTGATAAAAGAACGAGATGCTGTCTATGAATCACTTACATATTCTTCTGAATTATATGTATCCGCGGGATTAATTTGGAAAACCAATAGGAATATGCAAGAACAAAGAATTTTTATTGGAAACATTCCTTTAATGAATTCCCTTGGAACTTCTATAGTAAACGGAATATACCGAGTTGTGATCAATCAAATATTACAAAGTCCTGGTATCTATTACCAGTCAGAATTGGATCATAACGGGATTTCGGTCTATACCGGCACCATAATATCAGATTGGGGGGGCAGGCTAGAATTAGAGATTGATAAAAAAGCAAGAATATGGGCTCGTGTGAGTAGGAAACAGAAAATATCTATTCTAGTTCTATCATCAGCTATGGGTTCGAATCTAAGAGAAATTCTAGAGAATGTTTGCTACCCTGAAATTTTCTTATCTTTCTTGACCGATAAGGAGAAAAAAAAAATTGGGTCAAAAGAAAATGCTATTTTGGAGTTTTATCAACAATTTTCTTGTGTAGGTGGGGATCCAATATTTTCTGAATCCTTGTGCAAGGAATTACAAAAAAAATTCTTTCACCAAAGGTGTGAATTGGGAAGGATTGGTCGCCGCAATATTAACTGGAGACTGAATCTTAATATACCTCAGAACAATATATTTTTGTTACCACGAGATATATTAGCAGCTGCCGATCATTTGATTGGGATGAAATTTGGAATGGGTACACTTGATGATATGAATCATTTGAAAAATAAACGTATTCGCTCTGTAGCGGATCTTTTACAAGACCAGCTCGGGTTGGCTCTGGCTCGTTTAGAAAATGTAGTTAAGGGAACTATAGG